ACATGCAATAGACTCATACTCATAGTGGTTGCTAGTGGACTGAGAATTTGAATTTCACTAGTGAATGAATATAGGCTCAAAATAAATGGGTTTATTTATATTGCATAAATATCAATCAATGTAATGAATTGTTTCAAGGCCGGGCCTAATTACCCTTTTCGAGAATTTCTTGATCCCCTCATTTTATTTATCGTTTGTTAATTTCCTGGTTTAGTGTGATAGGCATATCACATCTTATCTTAACACTGAATGAAAGTGGGAGAATTTTAATGAAGTTCAATCCAGACAACTCACTCCTAGAAATATATACCTTCATATTTTTTCTATTAAATATATATAATATAATAATAATTAAATTTAATAGTTTTATATATATTTCATATTATCCTTATATTGACAATTTCAACAAACTGTTCATACTATGAGCATAGTATGATGGCGTTCGGGCAAGCATGCCCCCATCGTCTAGTGGTTCAGGACATCTCTCTTTCAAGGAGGCAGCGGGGATTCGACTTCCCCTGGGGGTAGGGTAATACGAAAGGAAGTTGATCATGGATTATCAATAGATTGAGAATTGATTTGTCCGGGGTCGATGCCCGAGCGGTTAATGGGGACGGACTGTAAATTCGTTGGCAATATGCCTACGCTGGTTCAAATCCAGCTCGGCCCAAGGATTCGCTGAGCCAAGATCAAATTATATAATCCTATAGCTAGCTATAGAAAGAATAAGAAAAAAACTTTCAGATATACCCCTCTTTTTTGTTCTCATAAATTCTGATCTTTTTAATAATCTAGATTCATATCACGATCTGTAAGTCTAAAGAAAAGAGCAAAGAACCGAAAAGACTCTTTTTGTTCATTGAACGGTGGATTCTCAATCGTTTTGGCAATAACAAAAGGATTAAATTAATCCATAACACCTTATTTTTATTTTTGGGGGATTGTAGTTCAATTGGTCAGAGCACCGCCCTGTCAAGGCGGAAGCTGCGGGTTCGAACCCCGTCAGTCCCGACAGACCCAATAAAAACTTTTACTTTTCTATGAAAGGGGCGATGAAAGAGGGATAAGGAGCATAATTTTTAGATCATTAAAAAAACGGAACAGAATTTAGAACTTAACTCTGTCCTTCTTTCCATTTCCCCTCGATTCTTTGTTTGTATTTGTAACCAATGGAAGCGGAAACGCAGTTAGATGATATTTCATCAGGATGCTTGTACCCGGAAGGCTATAGTTTTTTTTCGAAAAAGAATGAAAAAAAGGCATTTTTTATTTGATTAGAAAGATTCGATATGGATAAAAGATCTTCCTATGTTATACTATTCAATTCTGGACGGTGAGTCGATTTGCTAGCTCAGATATTGTTAGTCACGATATTGGGCCGTCATTATCATCGAGATGTAATTCATCCCATTGAATTTACAGGCGAAAGGTTTATCATCTCTATGGGATTAAATCCCGAGTTATTGTGAAGTAAAAAAAAAAACGAAAGATGAGATTATGGAAGTAAATATTCTTGCATTTATTGCTACTGCACTGTTCATTCTAGTCCCTACTGCTTTTTTACTTATCATATATGTAAAAACAGTCAGTCAAAATAATTAATTTGAATGAAACTTGACTTCGGAGTTCTTAGCAAGGATTCCCTTTTTTATTTTTCGTCTTAAATGAAATGAGCGGACTAGAATCCGCAGTATTCGATGAGATCCGATAGTATGGTAGAAAGAAAAGAGTCATATATTTCTTTCTACCATACTATTTTTTTTTAGATAGTTAAAAAAGCGAACTCAATTTCGTAGTACCCTTAGAGTCCACTTCTTCCCCATACTACGAGTGAAAGGGAAAATGTAAAGACTACCATTAAAGCAGCCCAAGCGAGACTTACTATATCCATGTGACTTGTGTCCCCTATCTCTCTGAATATGCAGGAATTATTCCATTATTGCTCACTAATAATAGTGGAATCAATGGTGCAGAGTCAAAAAAAAGGGGGGGTGTTCTGCACCAACACTATTGATGAACTAATTCACTAAACCCATTTATTCTTAATATGATTTCTAGTAGAATCGGGAAACATTAAGCCCAAGCAAAATAACAACAGGTAGTGATGCCCTTCCAAGTATAGAGGGGATGTTACTAATAGAACATGTAAGATAATAAAATATCCAGTGTTTATTTTTTCGCCCTTCCTAAATAAAAGGCATAAAAATAGGGAATCAAGACGGATCGCTATCCACCACAATCACAGACCTCCATTCCCCATTTGATCTAATCCTTACCCTCTCCCGATTCTGTCTTTTAAACAATCGTAAACTGGTCTAGTCTTGACTAGGACTAAGGTTACTGAATAGAAAAGAATTTATTTTTTTTTTATATAAAAAAAGTGCCAATCTAATTCAAGGCCTAGTTAGTAGACACTACAGTAGTAGTAGTAGTGGAAGGGCTATCAAGACTTACCGATGACTCTCATCTTTCTTTTCTTTTGGTGAATCCTTGGCGCAAG